CGCGAGTCTAGAAATTCATTTCGGCCAATTGAACCTTCTCGAACTGTTTCTTTTTAAGAACCAAAAAGATTTGGGCCAAAATAACAGATGCCAAGAAGACCAAAAGACCTTGGACACGTAATGGATCTTGAAGTACTATTTCTGCATCTCCCTGACCAAATCCACCCACATTAGGATTACTCGTTAATGGTTGATCCAATTTTATGGATTCACCCTCTGAAACAAGAACTTCTGGTCCCGGAGGGATAATATCAACCACTTCACGTCCATCCGATGGATCTGTTATGGTTATTTCATACCTCCCTTTTTCTTTTCGTATGATTTTACTTACTATGCCCGACCCTGTAGCATTATAAACTGTATTGTTACTCTTGCTTCCGTCGGGATAAATCTGTCCCCTTCCCCTATTCCCCCCTACGTATATAGGATATTTTAAGAAGTGAACATCTTTCTTAGTAGCGGGGTCGGGGGAAAGAATAGGAAAGGTGATTTCACTATATTTCTGACCGGGGACAGGCCCTATCACAAGAATATTTTGTTTATTAGGGCGATAGCTCTGAAAAGACAAATTGCCTATCTTTTCTTTCATCTCGGGAGAAATACGATCGGGAGGAGCTAATTCAAACCCCTCCGGTAAAATAAGAACAGCCCCCACATTCAAACCCCCTTTCTTACCATTAGCAAGAACTTGTTTCACTTGCTTATCATAAGGAATTCGAACAACTGCTTCAAATACAGTATCGGGGAGTACCGCCTGCGGAACCTCAATATCCACGGGCTTATTAGCTAAATGGCAGTTGGCACAGACAATACGCCCAGTCGCTTCTCGTGGATTTTCATAACCCTGCTGCGCAAAAATGGGATATGCACTTGAAATGGATGTCCGAGTTATGATATATATCATGAGTGATACGGAAATAGATCGAGTAATATGTTCCTTTATCCAAGAAAAAGTCTTTCTAGTTTGCATGGTCTAATCATTGATCCGAAAATTTCTACAATAAATTTGGCAGGTCTCTAGTATAGTTCCCTGTCCACGATTCTGCTATTTATTGGAATCATTTTACTAGAATACTATAGTATAAGTATACTATGAAAATAGTATGAAAATCGCCTGTTTTTAATACTTCTGTAGAACTACAAAGTAAGAAACATTCTAATTGGATTAATATCGGCGGATCTTTTATCAATCATTCATTGAATGATAAATAACTACAAGTGACGGAGATACACGATTTAAATAATGAAAAATCCAATATTTAAAAATAGTATCGAGAATAACTGGAAAAGTGGAAACAAGACCAGATATAATTTGATCATTATGACCAAATCCAAAATCTTTGTAGACAGAACCAATCATTAGTTCCCAACCATGGGGTGAATGAAATCCGATACATAAATCGGTTAATAAAAGAATCAAAAAAGCTTTGACTGTATCACTTAAGTTATATAGGAATTCTTGAGTCCAAGAGTTAAGAATAACAAGTTCTTGATTACCTAAAATAGAATAACCGGTTAGAATAACAAAACAGATTAGATTTGTTGAGAAGTGCAAAATCGTATGAATACGATCCTCATTGTGTATCTTGATTAATTGGATCGTTTCTTTGTGGATTTCTATAGGAAGCTTTTGTAGATGTGTCTCCGAGTATTCCTTGATCATTTCTTCCAAGAAGAGGATTTCCTCTAATTCTATGAACTTTTCTAGAAAAGTTTTTTCTTGCATATCATTCAAAAAATTTTCGGATTGACCCGTATTCGACCAACTAGTAACCCAAGATTCCATACTTTTAGTAAATGAGAGAGAAATCCACCAGGGCAGAAATACTATAGATGCAAGATACAAAAGAGGAGTGAATGCTTTCTTTTTTGCCATTTTTAACCTGTGAATTTTGAATTAACCCACTTCATTTGTCGACTCTATGTGATCCAATATTTCCTTCAAACCAAACATGAGTTCTAGACAAGGTATCAAACCTATGAATCTATTTTCTTTGTGATTTTGTTTGAATCTAGAAAGAATACAGAAATAGACTAAGACTCCACTTGGAATTCGACTGAAGAAATAATACAAAATTGTGTTTCCAGATATCTCAATTCATCAAATTCCAAACAAAACACGTGTCTCCTTTCGATCAATGAACAAAAGAAGTCCTTTAAGGAATGAATATTGTTGAGATTGGGAGACGTAAAGAACTCTTGTTCTATCAAAATATCCAATATTTCAAAAAAATTCCAAGGAGTTTCCATAGTCAAGAATAGAATAATTGAGAGAAAGATATTGTGATGATCAAAAAATCGATTGACAAAAAGAATTTACAAGATATGATTTATCTGCATCTAAAGTATCACTTAGTTATAGAAAAAAACATGATTCTTGTATTTTTCCCTCCTGCGGAGAAAGCATTCGTTCTTCAGCCCAATCCCTCTCTCAAAAGACTTCAATTGGTACGCGCAAGAAATAGGCCAATTCCGCGGCTTTTTGTTCAATTTCTCGTGGAGTCAAATTCTCATCAGTACGGGTCAACGGAATAGCCCCCCGGCCTCTGATGTCCATATAAAGGATACGGCGAGCATAAATACCCTCTTTAACTTCTATTCTAACGGATTGAATATCTTTTATACGGAATCGGAGGAATATGCGACGATTTTTTCCAGGAAATCCCCACCGAAAAATACACACCATTCCTTCCTTTCTATCGAATTGATCATAACCACTACCTACATTCCAGGAAATTGTGCACCCCAAGTAGGAACTAATAAAGAGACCTGCGATCCCGTAGAAAGACATCACGATCCCTTGTGGAAAAAAAAGGATTTGCTGAGACGGAACAAAAGATATCAAATTTCTACCAAGATAACTGGAAGTTCCAACCAATAAGAATCCTAATGAACCTAAAAAAACGATAAACGCCCAGCAAAAATTACTTAGTTTTCGAGACCCTGTTATAAGTTCTATCCATATATGTTCTGATCGCCAACTCATATTTGATCCGATTGCATTTTATTGGAATTGAGAGAATACCCTAAATGGTTTTGACTTGACTTTTTTTGTTTCCGAATGAACTTTCATCAACTAGCACTAGTTTAATGTGAACTAGCACTAGTTTGATGGGAACCTTTAGGAGTAATTCCTCAAATTGGTTAGATCTAAAATAATAACACACCCTTCCTATGATCCCAATATACAGATATACATATAGATCCGCCAACTTTACATTTTGGGTATCCAGCAGTCCTGATCTATTTCAAACTGGCTGGAATTCAGTTACCCATAGATCATTTTCTGCAGGCATAAGAGCTTTTTCCTTTATGTTCGTCAGAAATCACATGTTCTACCTTATTTCCCGAAATAAATATATGGGTTATGCTACAAGTCTAAGTTTCAAAAAAACGGATGAGATTGGGTCCCCTCAGATCTAAACAATCTTGTTTTTTTGAACATGAAGAAATAAAGAAGCCATTGCAATTGCCGGAAATACTAGGCCTACTAAAGGCACAAAAATAGAGGGAAATTGGAAAGTTGTCATAAAATGGGTACCTCGATTTACTATTTGTACCTGTTCTTATTGTTTTTAATATCATATTTATTATTTATACTAATTATAATTAATAATTGTAATTAGTATGAATTCGTAGTTATTATGAATTCATTCAATTTGAAAATTCTTATTACAGATATAAGTATCTAATTGAGTATATAGAATAAGTCCAAGGAATGTAGAACGCAAAAAATGGACTTATTCGTCTATCTACATGAAAGATACATATGATAATCCATTTGATTATTTTTCTTCATTTCTTTGTGTTTTGTTATTGTCTTCGAATTTAATATTAATAAGAGTTTCTTACAAATTATTGAAAGATTCATTAGAATGCGGCACAACCGGGATTTTTAGTGAAAATAGGATTTTCGGGGGATGAAGAAAGATACAAAACCATACATCTATTTTTTTCTATATTGGAATTTGATTCTATACCTAAGACAAAATTCGTTTTATTTGCCTAATTTCACGAAAGGAAGAACTCGTGTTTTTATCTTGTTGATAGAGACTTCTTAATTAGTAATCGGGAATCCAGGTAAAAAAAAGAGTTATCCACCACTTTTTATTCTTTTTACAATTAGATCTTAGGTCACCAAAGAAAACTTCATTCTTAGTTACTTTGATTCCGATAAGCAAACTACTTGTTTGCTACAAATAATTGAACCTAGTGCATTGAATTGGAATTTAAGGGAAAGAAGGCGTGGAGCTTAAATAACTCACTCAGAACACTTTTTAAAAGATTACGTGGTACGATTAGGTCAAATAAGCCCTTCTGGAATAAATATTCAGAAGCTTGTGAACCTTCGGGTATCGTTTTATTCAATGTTTGTTCAATTACTCTTTTACCCGCAAATGCAATGTAGGAATTTGGTTCTGCAATAATAATATCTCCCAACATACCAAAACTAGCTGTTACCCCGCCGGTAGTCGGAGATGTAAGGATTGATACATACAATAACTTTTTATTTGATTGGTAATCATATAAGGCAGACGATATTTTAGCCATTTGCATCAAGCTCAAACTTCCTTCTTGCATGCGCGCCCCCCCCGAAGCGCACACTATAATAAGAGGTATAAATTGATTGGTAGCGTACTCAATCAAACGGGTTATTTTCTCCCCGACTACGGAGCCCATACTACCCCCCATAAATTTAAAATCCATAACCCCAATTGCTACGGGAATACCATTTAGTTGACCTACGCCTGTTTGAACAGCCTCGGTTAATCCTATGTTTCTTTGATAAAAATCAATACGATCTTTATAAGTCTCCTCCTCCGAATGAAATCCAATGGGATCCCCGGAGACCATGTCTTCATCCATAGGATCCCAAGTACCGGGGTCGATCAAAACTTCGATTCTTTCTGAACTACTCATTTTCAAATGATATCCACATTGTTCACAAATATGAATTTGTGATTTCAAAAGTTTCTTATAATTTAATCCATAACAATTTT